ATCTACTAACAGAAATTCAATGCGTAATCTTAGCATTCAATGTGTATTCCTGAATAATCTCATTTTTCAATTATTCAACCATTTCATTTTACCAAGTTCAATGTTAGTCAGATTAGTCAACATTTATATGTTTCGATGCAACAACAAGATGTTATTTGTAACAAGTAGTTTTGTTGGTTGGTTAATTGGTCACATTTTATTCATGAAATGGGTTGGATTGGTATTAGTCTGGATACAGAAAAATAATTCTATTAGATCTAATAAGTACCTAGTGTCAGAATTGAGAAATTTTAGGGCTCGAATCTTTAGTATTCTCTTATTTATTACCTGTGTCTACTATTTAGACTCACCCATTCTTACTGAGAAACTGAGAGAAACCTCAGAAAGCGAGGAAGAAACAGATCTAGAAATAGAAACAACTTCAGAAACGAGGGGGACTAAACAGGAACAAGAGGGATTCACCGAGTTAAAAATATTTAAAGAAAAAAAAGATTTCCACCGCTTTCGCTTTGGCTTTGAAAAACTTCTTGTTACTAATCTTTTCGACTATAAACATAAAGACTTGAATGGGATGTTTCGGTTTATAGAAAACGATAAATTTGAATATGCTATAGCCTTAAAAAATGAAATGTCACAATATTTTTTTCATACAAGTCAAAGTGCTGGAAAAGAACGAATCTCTTTTACGCACCCACCCAGTTTGTCAACTTTTTTCGAAATGATACAAAGAAAGATATCTCGGTTTACAACGCAGAAAACCTCCTATGATGAATTGTATAATCATTGGAATTCTAATAAAAAAGAAAAAAGAAAAAACCTAAATAACATATTTATAAACAGACTTAAGGCTCTAGATAAAACTTTCGGTAGCAAATCTATCACTCTGGATGGACTCGAAAAAAAAAATAGATTCTTTAAATCTTGTAATAATGCAAAAAAAAAATACTTATATGATGTCTATGATCCTTTCTTAAATGGTGCGTCCCGTGGACAAATTTTATTGTATATTTGGAAAAGAAACTGGCTTTCAATCGACGATAGTTGGCTTTCAATCAACTATAACTGGATTCTTACAAGCGACACCAAGAGGGTTTCACCTCCAATAAAAGATGAAGAAGGTAACTGGGTTTCATTCAAGGATTACAGGCTTTTCCTTTTACGCCGCGATAGACGGGTTCCACTAGAAGCTGGAAAAAGATATAAAAAAAAAAAAGGTAACTCGCTAAAAAGAAAACGAAAAAGGGGTTATATAAATAAGATTTATGGCCTGTTTCTTATTTTTAATCACTTAGAATTTCAACAAAAAAAAAAGGAATTTAAAAAAATTTATAAAAAATCATTAGAAAAAAAAATTAGTTTTTTGTTCAATTTAATGAATGAATTTCCTGGAAAACCAACATCCAGTTTAAATTTATTAAATTTAATAAAAAATTATTTACTTGGGGGATATAAACAAGTAATAATTGATTCAGAAGGGCGAAATTTTATATTTTTATTTGAAAGGGTTGAAACCAATCCTAACAATAAAAAAACGAGAAAACTTTTTATTGGGTTAAAAGAAATCACAAAAAAAGTACTTCGACAGTCATACATAGCAAGTCCTTTTTTTGAACCCCAGGAGGGAGAAGGCCAGGAGGGAGAAGACCAGGAGGGAGAAGACCAGGAGGGAGAAGATAGAAACCTTTGGGTGGATCCTACACTTGAATCAAGAAACTACAAACGTAGATCTTTTTTGACTTATGACCTAGAAGATGAAGATATGGACTACATTCCTAATAGTTGTAGTACAGACATTTGTTTGATACGTTATTTAGAAGAATCGGATTTTCGACGAGACATAATGGTCAGTTCAATGGCATCTAAAAGGCGTAAAACTGTTATTTCTAAAGTCGTTCGAAATGTACAGTCCCCCACTTTTTTGGAGCAAAAAGCCAAATTCCCTTCTTTTTATAAGGATTTTAAAAACTGGCTATTGAAGATGAAAAGCAAAGAAGCTGACACAAAAGAGGAATACGAAATAGAGGATTATGAAATAATAGAAAAAGCACTTATCCTACAAAGCACAGGCTGGTATTTTGAAAACGGTCAACAAATAAGAGTTTTTCTCGTAGTAACCAAATCAATTCTGAGAAAATATATAATATTGCCATCATTGATAATAATTAAAAATATTGGTCGTATACTATTATTTCAACGTCCTGAATGGTCCGAGGATTTCCGGGATTGGTGGAAAGAAATACATGTTCTTTGCACTTATAATGGGATTCCCTTTTTCGAACATGGATTTTTTGATTTCAAAGGGGGAGTGCCTAAATTCAAAAGGGAGTTTCTTCAAAGCGTTTCTTACTTTTTTTCTCACTTTTCTCTAGAAAATATTCATATCAAGATCCTATTTCCTTTTCGTCTGAAACCTTGGCATAAACCTAAACTACGAAAAAGAGCTAACTATCCACTGAAAAATAAAGAAAAAAAAACTGAGTTTTGGTTTGTAAGATCCTATGGAATCGAAATTGAGCTTCGTGTTGGTTCTACACGAAAACAACTTTCATTTTTTAAACCTATTTTTAAAGAACTCAAAAAAAAACTTATAAAATTGAAAAAGAAATTGAAAAATAAGTGTTTTCCAGTTCTAATAAATTTAAAAAAAATACGAAAATTTTTTCTAAATCTTTCAAAAGAACTAAAAAAAAGGATTATTAAAAAGATTCTATTTCTAAAAAAAAAAAAACTAAAAAAAAGCAACCAAATTCTATTATTTGAATTGAAAGAAATATATGAATTGAGTGAAAACAAAAAAGAAAAAAATTTAATAATAAAAAATACCAAAATTGATGAATCGTATATTAATATTCACTCTACGAATTACATAGCTTTTTTTGTGACAAAAACCAAAATACAACAGCTAACTGATATAATAAACAGAATAATAAACCAAATACAAAAAATTTCAAAAGCCAACAAAAAAGAATTTAGAAATCTACATATAAATATTAGTTCGAACAAAATAAGTTATGATAATAAAAGATTGGGATCACCAAAAACTATTTTACAACTATTAAAAAAAAATGTTCAACTAATTCGCAAAACAAATTCTGTTATAAACCTTTTCGTTGAAAAGGTACATCTAAAAATCTTTTTATATATGAGTCATTTTTATAGAAAAAACGAACCACTTTTTTTTTCTTTTTTTGAAGCAACAAAAAAAAAATATAATAAATATAGTTTCTATAATAACTATATTTACAATATTAAAACAAATAAAGAAAAAATGGATAAAACAAACAAAAATGGAGATAAGCTTATTTCCCTTATAAAAAGAAAAGAGTCACTTTCGAATATTAGTAATAATCAATTAAATACTTTGCGTGACTCATCTTATTTGTCACAAGACTATGTCTTTTATAAATTATCACAAATTTTGTTTTTGAATGTTTTTAATTTATATAAGTTAAGGTTAAAATCTGTCTTTCAATCTAATGTAACATCTCTTTTTCTTAAAAATGAAATAAAGAATTTTTTTTTTGGAACACAGAAACTATTCCATTCCAAATTAAGGCATAAGAACCTCCGCAATTTTCGAATAATTCATCAATGTAAAAATAGGTTAAAGGTTTATTATAAATCTCAGTTCGTACCACAAGAGAGTAGAAATATAAGAAATCGCCACCCTCTAGTTCAAAAGAAACATTTAAATAAATATTTTTCATATGAAAAATATCGATTCCTTAACTTCGAAAAACAAAAAAATGTTAAAAAACAAGACAGATACGATCTATTCTCATATAATTTTATTAAGTCTGAAGATAAGAAGAATTCCGTTATTTCTGGATTATCTTTACAAGTAAATTATAACCAATATATTTTTTATAATTACGACGAAAAGAAACGTCAATTTGTTAATATGCTGTTAGGTATGGCGGTGAATAATTATCTATTAGAAAAAAATATTTTAGATATAAAGAAAGATCGGAATAGAAAATCTTTTGATTGGATACTTCTAAATTTTTTTTTTAGAAAAAAAAGAAATATTGGAACCTGTACCACTAGTAATAGCGATACTAGGCAAACTTATCTTGGATTTAATTATGTTCACATTAATTGTGACTTAGTTAATTTTGTTAATGAAAAATGGAATCATTTTGAAACTAGAATTTTTTTTTTTACCGTGTTTGATCAAATTAAAGGGATTAACCCATCAAAAAAAACTCAATTTGATTGGATGAGACTCAATTATGAAGAAATGCTCAATTTACCTATAATTAATTTCGAACTTTGGTTTTTTCCAGACTTTTTGAGACTTTCTAATTCGTCTCAAATTAAACCATGGAACATACCAATCAAGTGGCTTCTTTTTAATTTGAAAAGAAAAAGAAAAAGATACACGTACCGCTGGATCATGGACTTTTTTTTATCATCATTGAGTTTCTTACTCACAAGGGATTTGCTTTGTCAATTGAGATGTAGTTTTTCTTTGAATTCAAAAAATTCAAAAACGGTCAATATACTTAAAAAATGTTGGCATGAGGGTAACCGTCTGATGGACTCAAAGGAAATTGCTATAGACTCTAGGCAAACCAGGGAACTTATTATATACCTTAAAAAAGTTAGGTTGTTAGAAAGTCGTACTATGAATTTAATTCAAAGTCTTTTGCTTAAAAGGGGAATACTCTTTATCGAACCCTTTTGTCTGTCTATAAAAAAGAAAGGACAATTTATTATGCATCAAACTATAAGTATTTCGGTAGTTCAGAATAGCAACTACACAATTAATCAAAGGGACAAAAAAAAAGGCCATGTTGATAAGAAAACTTCTGATAAATTTATTCCAAAGCATCAAAAGACGGATGAAAATAGAGCTAAAAACCATTATGATTTGTTTGTTCCTGAAAGTATTTTATCCCCTAGACGTCGTAGAGAATTGAGAAGTCTAATTTCTTTCTATTCTATGAATCGAAGTGGTATGCCTCTAAATACAACATTTTTTAATGCAAATAGTCCAGTTTTGAATAAAATAAAAAGAGCTAATAATAGTAAATTAAAATCTTTTCTTTGGCCTAGTTATCGATTAGAAAATTTTGCTTGTCTGAATCGCTATTGGTTTGATACCAATAATGGCAGTCGCTTCAGTATGCTAAGGATCCGTATGTATCCACAATTTGAAAATGAATTGAATGTGTACTGAAAAAAAGGTAAATAAGGATTGACTTTATTTTACGTACTCCTTTTTGTATACTGTATTTTGTATATTTGATAATTTTTAATAAAATTATGGTAGTGTGTATACCAAATAAAAAAAAGATCAGCACTTTTTTTATTGATAAAATAATATATATAGTGAAAAGGGCCAGTAGGGGAGGTTTCATTTTATGGTAAAAAAGTCATTTATTTCAGTTATTTCGCACGAAGAAAAAGAAGAAAACAGGGGGTCTGTTGCATTTCAAATACTAAGATTCACTAATAGGATCCGAAAACTTTCTTCACATTTGGAATTGCACAGAAAAGATTTTTTATCTCAGAGAGGCCTCCGGAAAATTTTGGGAAAACGCCAAAAGGTGCTGTCTTATTTGTCAAAGAAAAATAGAATACGTTATAAACAATTAATTAATCAGTTAGATATTCGCGAATCAAAAACGCGTTAATTTAAGTTTGAAGTCAAGGGGCGCTTTGAATTATTTGATTTAGTAGATCTTGAATTTTAATGAACTTATTTTTACTTTCAGTACTTCATGAAAAAATGAATCGAGTAAAAAACTATGAATCTACCAGCTACAAGAAATGACCTCATGATAGTAAATATGGGACCCCACCACCCATCAATGCACGGTGTTCTTCGACTCATCGTTACTCTCGATGGTGAAGATGTTATTGATTGTGAACCAATATTAGGCTATTTACACCGAGGAATGGAAAAAATTGCGGAAAACCGAACAATTATACAATATTTGCCTTATGTAACGCGGTGGGATTATTTAGCCACTATGTTCACAGAAGCTATAACCGTAAATGGACCAGAGTTGCTGGGAAATATCCAAGTACCTAAAAGAGCCAGCTATATCCGAATAATTATGTTGGAGTTGAGTCGTATAGCTTCGCATCTCTTATGGCTCGGACCTTTTATGGCAGATATTGGGGCACAGACTCCTTTCTTCTATATTTTCAGAGAAAGAGAGTTAGTTTATGATCTATTTGAAGCTGCCACTGGTATGAGAATGATGCATAATTTTTTTCGTATTGGAGGAGTAGCGACCGATTTAACCTATGGCTGGATAGATAAATGTTTAGATTTTTGCAATTATTTTTTAACAAGAGTTACTGAATATCAAAAACTTATTACACGAAATCCTATTTTTTTAGAACGAGTTGAGGGCATAGGCATTATTGGAAGAGAGGAAGTAATAAATTGGGGTTTATCAGGACCAATGCTGCGAGCTTCTGGAAAACAATGGGATCTACGTAAAGTTGATCATTATGAGCGTTACGACGAATTTGATTGGGAAGTACAGTGGCAAAAAGAAGGAGATTCATTAGCTCGGTATCTAGTTCGCATTGGTGAAATGACAGAATCCATAAAAATTATTCAACAGGCTCTAGAAGGAATTCCGGGGGGGCCATATGAAAATTTAGAAATCCGATACTTTGATAGAGAAAAAAATCCAGAATGGAATGACTTTGACTATCGATTTATTAGCAAAAAACCTTCTCCTACATTTGAATTGCCGAAACAAGAACTCTATGTGAGAGTTGAAGCCCCAAAGGGAGAGTTGGGAATTTTTCTGATAGGGGATCAGTGTGGTTTTCCTTGGAGGTTTAAAATTCGCCCGCCTGGTTTTATCAATTTGCAAATTCTTCCTCAGTTAGTTAAAAGAATGAAATTGGCTGATATTATGACAATACTAGGTAGCATAGATATCATTATGGGAGAAGTTGATCGTTAAAATGATAATTGATAGAATAGAAGTACAAGATATCAATTCCTTTTCTAGATTGTTTTTTTTACAACAGGCTTGTGGAATTATATGGATACTTATTCCTATTTTTACTCCTGTATTGGGAATCACAACGGGTGTACTAGTAATTGTATGGTTAGAAAGAGAAATATCCGCAGGGATACAACAACGTATTGGACCTGAATACGCTGGACCTTTAGGAGTTCTTCAAGCTTTAGCTGATGGAGCAAAATTACTTTTCAAAGAAAACCTCTTTCCATCTAGAGGAGATACTCGTTTATTCAGTATCGGACCTTCCATAGCGGTCATATCCATTTTAGTAAGCTATTTGGTAGTTCCTTTTGGTTCTCGTCTTGTTTTATTGGATCTCAATATTGGTGTTTTTTTATGGATTGCCATTTCAAGTATTGCTCCGATTGGCCTTCTTATGTCAGGATACGGATCAAATAATAAATATTCTTTTTTAGGTGGTCTACGAGCTGCTGCTCAATCGATTAGTTATGAAATACCATTAACTTTATGTGTCTTATCAATATCTCTACGTGTGCTTCGTTAAGACATAAATAGTTCTCCTGTTCTTCCTTTATGGTAAAACGGAGTTGAGTAAATCTCTTCATTTTTTTTGAGTATTTGGCTGGATGAACTAAATCCGAGAGTTATATGAGTGAAAGAAAACAGCTTATTTATAAACTGGCCGTAAAAAAATGAAGTCTCATTTTCTATGTCTAAGTCTTAGAGAGTTAAACGGAAATAAACATAAACAAACGAAAGCCTTTGCCCCAAGATTAGGTAATGAGTCATCCTGACTTGACACGGGCTAAAAAGATACACCACACAATATTGAGTTTTCACTACGGTTTGAATGTATTATCATACATACTACCATTTAACGTAATGGATGCTTGAACAAAAACGAGTGGATGAGTAGAAACACTAAGATACACAAAGGATTTGTAATGGAGATTTTATAAAAGAATATTTCTGCATTAATGTACAAAGAATATTAATTGGGGCTTTCAATTAGTAGAAATGATCAGGCAGTACTCCCCACAATTCCGATCCAGAGTATGCTCCTATCCATCGATTAAAAAAATGACTATTGGAAACGAAATAATCCTTTACTTTTTTTTGTAACTCGACTTTTCGCAGAAACAGAAAGAAGACTAGAAACGACAACAAAACGAGAAATAAATCCAATTACAGTATAAAAAAAAGAAAAACTATCTTTTTTTTATTCTTTATTGATACTTTTATTGTTTCTATATTTTTATTTATATATATATATAATTCATATCATAATGAATGAATTATGATATGAATTCTTTTCGTATGGAAAAGGGAAGATCTTTAGAATGAGTATTTTATTGAAGAATTAAGTTATTACTCAACAAAGAAAAATTCATAAAAATTCAAATGATTTTTGAAATCATTAAATCAAAGGATGAGATCAATTCAGAAGTATTTTAATTTCTATTAATTTTAATAATATATATAATTAGTAAAGAAGAACAAACAGAATTAAATTGGTCTAATTCGGGATCGTACAATAAATTTTTACCCTATATTATCTTATAAACATATTCAGATAAAACAATACTAATCAGATCCTTATATTTATTTAAGGTCCTCAAGGAGCCGTATGAAATGAAAATATCATGTACGGTTCTGGAATAGCGATGGAAACTGTGATGCTATCACCGACTATGATTATCTAATAGTTCAAGTACAGTTGATATAGTTGAGGCGCAATCAAAATATGGTTTTTTGGGATGGAATTTGTGGCGTCAACCTATAGGATTTATTATTTTTATAATTTCTTCCCTAGCAGAATGTGAAAGATTACCTTTTGATTTACCAGAAGCAGAAGAAGAATTAGTTGCTGGTTATCAAACCGAATATTCGGGTATCAAATTTGGTTTATTTTACGTTGCTTCCTATTTAAACCTATTAGTTTCTTCATTATTTGTAACTGTTCTTTATTTGGGCGGTTGGAATATCTCTCTTCCATACATATTTGTTTCTTATTTTTTTGAAATAAATAAATCATACGGTGTTTTTGAATCGACAATTGATATGTTTATTACATTAGCTAAAACTTATTTGTTCTTGTTCATTCCTATCACAACAAGATGGACTTTACCTAGGATAAGAATGGATCAACTATTGAGTCTTGGATGGAAATTTCTTTTACCTATTTCTCTTGGTAATCTATTATTAACAACTTCTTCTCAACTATTTTCACTCTAAAAGAATATGATATCTTTTATTCTCAACTTGTAGCAAACAAGAGAAATAAACAAAAATAAAACTCTTTATATATATTCATGATATGTTCCCTATGGTAACTGGGTTCCGGAATTATGGTCAACAAACAGTACGAGCTGCAAGGTACATTGGTCAAAGTATCATGATTACCTTATCCCACGTAAATCGTTTACCCATAACTATTCAGTATCCTTATGAAAAAGTAATAACCGCGGAGCGTTTCCGCGGCCGAATCCATTTTGAATTTGATAAATGTATTGCTTGTGAAGTATGTGTTCGTGTATGTCCTATAGATCTACCGATCGTTGATTGGAAATTGGAAACGGATATTCGCAAGAAACGATTATTTAATTACAGTATTGATTTCGGAATATGTATATTTTGTGGTAACTGTGTTGAGTATTGTCCAACAAACTGTTTAGCAATGACTGAAGAATATGAACTTTCTACTTATGATCGTCACGAATTGAATTATAATCAAATAGCCCTGGGTCGGTTACCGATGGTAGTAATTGACGATTATACAATTCGAACCATTTTGAATTCGACTCAAATAAAAAATCAGTAAATACTTTATTAAAATGAAATAAAAATTTGTCCAATAAATGTACCCACATTAATTCACACCCCCCGAGGATTTAATCCAAGTAAATTTGTTTTTGAATCATCAAATCAACTATTTTTTTCTAGTCTGGTTTCAATAAGGTCATGAAAAATTTTTTGATTTATTTATCTATTAGCCTGCATATAATGGATTTGCATGGACCCATACATGATTTTATTTTCGTCTTTCTGGGATTAGGTCTTATCTTAGGAGGTATAGGAGTAGTATTATTCGCAAACCCAATTTATTCTGCCTTTTCATTGGGATTAGTTCTTGTTTCTATATCCCTATTATATATTCTATCAAATTCATATTTTGTAGCTGCTGCACAACTCCTTATTTATGTGGGAGCTATAAATGTTTTAATCATATTTGCTGTAATGTTTATGAATGGTTCAGGATATTACAAAGATTTTAATCTTTGGACTGTTGGGAATGGGGTTACCTTGTTGGTTTGTACAAGCATGTTTGGTTTATTAATCACGACTATTACAGATACGTCATGGTACGGGATTATTTGGACTACAAGATCAAACCAGATTATAGAACAAGATTTGATAAGTAATAGTCAACAGATTGGAATTCATTTATCAACAGAGTTTTTTCTTCCCTTTGAATTTATCTCGATAATTCTTTTAGTCGGTTTGATAGGTGCAATTTCCGTGGCGCGGCAATAATAATAAATTTATTAACTCAACTTATCAATAGCAATACAAATCAAACTTCACTCTGTGTTATCACTTTTATTTCCAGAATTTGAAATAGGTTGTGTTATGCCTAAAAATAGAAATTTTTTTATTCGACTTATTTACAATATATTTATTTGTTCCATACTTTGTTTTTAAATTATCGTCAATTGAACGCGTTGCCTTGTTATTCATGTTATATTGAAATGAATCGAAATTTATAAGGAGTTGGTCAATGATGCTCGAACATGTACTTGTTTTGAGTGCCTACTTATTTTCTATTGGTATCTATGGATTGATCACCAGCAAAAATATGGTTAGAACTCTTATGTGTCTTGAACTTATACTGAATGCGGTTAATATAAATTTAGTAACATTTTCGGATTTTTTTGACAGCCGCCAATTAAAAGGAAATATTTTCTCCATTTTTGTTATGGCCATTGCAGCCGCTGAAGCAGCTATTGGACCAGCTATTGTTTCGTCAATTTATCGTAACAAAAAATCAACTCGTATCAATCAATCGAATTTGTTGAATAAGTAGTATGAATTATAAGGAGTATTAAGCAGACAAATTAGAATATTCATAAATTTGACTCAGTGTGTATTATACAGAATGTATGATCATATTTGCGAAAATATAAGAAATCAAAGTATCTTGGTTCTCTCCCATGAATCAATCCGTAAGTAGATTGATTAGAAAAATTCTGGTAACTCTAAATCATTGATTCATCTAGTATCTAAATATCTGATTGATTTACAAGTTTACTAGATCGAAAATTCTTTATTTTAAATAAGATATACCCAACCCAATGTCACATTCCGTAAAGATTTATGATACGTGTATAGGGTGTACTCAATGTGTCCGAGCTTGCCCCACAGATGTATTAGAAATGATACCTTGGGACGGTTGTAAAGCTAAGCAAATAGCTTCTGCTCCAAGAACAGAGGATTGTGTGGGTTGTAAAAGATGTGAATCCGCCTGTCCAACGGATTTCTTGAGTATTCGGGTTTATTTGTGGCATGAAACAACTCGAAGTATGGGTCTAGCTTATTGATACGTTCCAAAAAATCCGACTTGAATACGACTCCATTTTCTTTTTTTACCTTTACCGACAAAAGCGTGTACTCAAAAAAATAGATTTTTTTGAGTACGCGCTTTTCTGGTCCAAGTGTATCTTGTTTTTACTACGAATTATTTTCCTTGGTTAACGATAGTTGTAGCTTTGCCAATATTTGCGGGTTCCTTAATTTTATTTTTTCCTCATAGAGGAAATAAAGTAATTAGGTGGTATACAATTTGTATATGTATAATAGAACTCCTTCTAACAACCTATGCATTCGGGTATCATTTCCAATTGGACGAGCCATTAATCCAACTGACAGAAGATTATAAATGGATCCATTTTTTTGATTTTTCCTGGAGATTGGGAATAGATGGAATTTCTATAGGACCCGTTTTGCTGACGGGGTTTATCACTACTTTATCTACTTTAGCGGCTCGGCCGGTTACTCGCGAGTCCCGATTATTCCATTTTCTGCTGTTAGCAATGTATAGCGGTCAAATAGGACCATTTTCTTCTCAAGACATTTTACTTTTTTTCATCATGTGGGAATTAGAATTAATTCCGGTTTATCTACTTGTATCTATGTGGGGAGGAAAGAAACGTTTGTATTCAGCGACAAAATTTATTTTGTACACTGCAGGAAGTTCCACCTTTTTATTAATGGCAATTCTAGGTATTTGTTTAGCTGGTTCTAATGAACCTACATTAAATTTTGAAACATCAGCTAATCAATCATATCCTGTAGAACTCGAAATTCTATTCTATATTGGATTTTTTATTTCTTTTGCTGTTAAATCGCCGATTATACCTTTCCATACTTGGTTACCAGACACTCACGGAGAGGCACATTACAGTACTTGTATGCTTCTAGCTGGACTCTTATTAAAAATGGGAGCTTATGGATTGGTTCGGATAAATATGGAATTATTACCCCGTGCCCATTCCGTATTTTCTCCTTGCTTGCTGATAGTTGGCACAATTCAAATAATCTATGCAGCTTCAACATCTCCTGATCAACGTAATTTAAAAAAAAGAATAGCTTATTCTTCCGTATCACATATGGGTTTCATAATTCTAGGACTTGGTTCTATAAGCGATACCGGAATCAACGGGTCCATTTTACAAATAATCTCTCATGGATTGATTGGCGCTGCACTTTTTTTCTTGGCAGGAACGAGTTATGATCGAATACGTTTCGTTTATCTAGATGAAATGGGTGGAATGGCTATCACAATTCCAAAAATATTTACGACTTTCAGTATCTTATCAATGGCCTCTCTTGCATTACCGGGCATGAGCGGTTTTGTTGCAGAATTGATAGTATTTTTTGGAATACTTACTAGCAAAAAATATCTTTTAATACCCAAAATCCTAATTACTTTTGGAATGGGAATTGGAATAATATTAACTCCTATTTATTCATTATCTATGTTACGCCAAATGTTCTATGGATACAAGCTTTCTAATGCCCAAAACTCTTATTTTGTTGATTCTGGGCCGCGAGAATTGTTTCTTTCGATTTCTATTCTTTTACCCATAATATCTATTGGTATTTATCCAGATTTCGTTTTCTCACTATCAGTTGATAAAGTCGAAACTCTTCTATCTAATTTTTTTTATTCATAGTTTTTGGTTTTTGTGAGTAAACTAAAAAAATCTTATAATTTTTAAAAATGTTTGTTGAACAAGGAAAACTAAGTACTTTAGTACTTTATCTTCTCTGAGTTTTAGTAAAAGAAATTAGAATTAGATTCTAACCAGGTATGTAATCCCTCGAGAACCTTTTGAATCGAATAATAGAAATGAAAAAAAATCAAAGCAAAAGGTTCTCGAGGGATTACACGAAGTTTTCTTATATACACTTATGCTGTCCTATGTTTATTTTGTATTTTTCAAGTCCTTTTTTCAATTCAATTAGATATTAATGTAAATGAACCATAACTATGTAACCCTATTCCGAATAAATTAACCCCAAAATAGCATATCCAAATTATAAGAAAGCCGATCGAGGCCATAATTGCAGAATTTACACTTTCAAAAATTTTATTTGTTCGAATATGTAAATAAATTGCAAATACGGTCCAAGTAATAAAAGCCCAAGTCTCCTTTGGATCCCAATTCCAATAGGATCCCCATGCTTCATTAGCCCATACTGCTCCCGAAAGAATACCCATTGTTAAAAATAAAAAACCTAGACTAATAATACGATAACTCCAAAGATCCAATTGTTGAATCACTCGAAACCTGTAATAATTCCTAGAAAAAATAAAATAAGTGTTTTTTATTAAAGGATTCTCTTTTTCTATTATGTAGTCAATCGTGCCCAGCAAAAATGTCTCAGTTACTAAATTTTGGCTTTTAGTAAAATTTCTTATGAAATTTTTATTTTTAAATGTAATTACTAGAAGAGCTAGTGATAATAATGATCCGCATAAAAGAGCTGCATAGCTCAATACCATCATACTTACGTGCATCATTAACCAATGGGATTGGAGAGCGGGTACTAAAATTTTAGTTTCATTCATTTCAGTTAAAAGACCTGAAGTAGCAAAACCCTGGGTAAAAATAGCACTTGGCGCGGTTATTGCGTTTAAATTGAAATAGGTTTTCATTTTTTTTAAATACGGAATCATATGAATACTGGAGAAACTCCATGAAAGAAAGATTAATGATTCATATAAATTAGTTAATGGTAAATGTTTTAAATAAATCCAACGAGTAACTAATAATCCTGTTATACAGGAAAAAGAAGCCGTTATCCCCTTTTCCGACGAATCATATAGTTTTACGATTTCATCTACGAATAAGGTTAGAAAATGAATTGTAATTACAATGGAAACGAATGAAAAGGATATATGGGTAAATATATGCTCTAAAGTATAAAATATCATAAAAATTGGAAAATAAAAAAGCGGGGCGGATTTCAATATAAATTTCAATTATAGGATAATTCAATTGAACTTGGGAATTGAACTCAGTATAGGATTTACTCTTTTAGAAGATGCCATGCCGCCACTCGGACTCGAACCGAGATGCTCTAGCACTGCTTCCTAAGAGCAGCGTGTCTACCGATTTCACCATAGCGGCGCTTGTTCGAAATCATAATAACCCTTTATTGTTCAATTGTCGAGAGTGAAGTAATCAATTCAATGCAATATATCTTTCTATATTTATTGATTGATCCTTCAGTGGAACCATAAGATCTAAAATTGGCGTATTCTTGCTATAATCATTTAAAAAAGCAAAGAGTTTTTATTTTTTTTTAATTAGGTTAATTTAAAAATTCGGGTATATTTAGTGATAGTTACTTAAATAAAGAAGTATTTAGAAAGTTATAAAACACATTTAAATTAATTAGTTTAAACAATCTAATAGTGAATACAAATTTTCTATCTGTTCTTCTCTAATTTAATTAGTATAAGAAATTTATTTCTTATACAGTTAATATACTAAATACCATAGTTAGTCTATAAAATAGGTACAACAAAAGCTAAAACTTTTTATTATCGAATTGATGGGGATTCTTTTTTTCCCCATCATAAAAACGATAAAGCATACTCAAAATAAAGGTTAAATCTTCTTCTTGTGTTTCTTTTTTATTTCAAATAAAAAAAAGTAACGTATTTTACGTTAATTTTAGTACACACAAACCTTTTTTAATTATAAAAGCGAAACAAATTCAATTTTTCATTGCTATTCAGCGGGTCAAAACAAAAATATAGGAGAATATCAATTTCTATTAACTTATTATATAAATATATAATAATATTATTGTAATAAAATACAAAATTTTAGAAATAGTTTCTAACCTATAATAGAAAATAAAACTTCTAAAGAAATTAGAACCAATTTACAATTAGAAATAAATTAGACTGACTACTTTTCGAATCAAAGCAACTCAGATTTTTTCAATCTTTTATTATTTATTTGTTGCATAAAAAAAACTTTTTGAATTCCTTCTAGAAAGAGACTTACCCAATGAAAAAGCTTTCATTGCTGTCAAATATCCTTTCTTTTTCCAAAGATTTTTACGAATACGTTTTTTTGAGCTAGAAATACGTTTTTTCGGAACTGCCATTAAAAAAATATAAAAACTATTTAATAGGTGGATGTCAAAGACATTTAGTAGCTATTGTTCAAAACCCATTATTTTTGAATATTAATTATTCAGCTATTTATTTCTTTTCTAGGTTATACGCCCTTTCTAAAACTATGAATTTAGAAAAATATAAATTTCGTAAATAGAGTGCTAATACCTAATACTAGGAACAAAAAAAAAACCACTATGTACCCTTCTTTATATCTCTGTAAAGCTGTCAAAGTTCTTTTTGTCGTTATTAATATTAATACAGGTAATAAACATGTATTAATATAGGTAATAAAACGGACTAAAATATATAAAAAAAAAGGTTCCAAAGTTTTAATAAAGACCCCCTCCCCGTACCTTATTAATTTTGATAATTAATTTCAAATTGAATTCCAGGCTCACACAAAGAGTACGTCTAATTTTAATATAATTTAAAAATGTGCAACCGACCTGTACTTAAATATCTATTAAAAATTCCAAAAGAAATCATTTTATAGAAATCATTTCTAAAAGCGATTTTATAAATTTTCGGAAAAGTAAAGTCTTGGATGTTATAGTTTGAAGATCGTAACCTTTAACTAAAAAAAGAAATGTCTTTTATTACAAAAAAAGACACTTAACCTGTTTCCAAAAACCAATTGGTTAATGATTCTGACTAAGCCAACTAAAAAAAAAGAACTTTTCCAAAAAAAAATTATAGTTTTTTTATGATTCATATCAAATACTTGTTTTGGTGTAATTATTCCTCTTTGCTCTATAGATATAGAAATTTTTGTAATAATACGCACAAATAATTAAGTTAAGATGAAAATTTCCATTTTACTTTTTTTAATCAAATTTTACAAAAAGTACTATGTTTGTTGTTTTTTTCAATAGTAATTTGTTCATATTATTTCAATAACTTAAATCTCTTGATTTGAAATATTTCAAAAAATTGAAAAATATTCAAACTCATTAAGTCTATAAAATTCTATATTTTCTTTTTTTTTTTTATTAACCGACCCCTTTCATTTCAAAAAAGCTAAGAACCGGTAAATCATAAACAATTTTTTACGATAAAAATATTTGATTTATTTTTATGCAATATACATATCAATATTCACGGATTATACCCTTTATTCTACTTCCAGTTCCTATATTAATCGGAATAGCACTTTTACTTTTTCCCACGGCAACAAAAGATCTTCGTCGTATGTGGGTTTTTCTTAGTATTTTCTTATTAAGTATAGTTATGATTTTTTCAACCTATCTGTTTCTTCAAGAAAAAAATAACACTTCTATCTATCTATCTATATGGTCTTGGACTATCAATAATGACTTTTCTTTAGAATTTGGCTATTTATTGGACCCCCTTACTTCTATTATGTTAATATTAATCACTACTGTTGGAATTATGGTTCTTATTTATAGTGACAATTATATGTCTCATGATCAGGGATATTTGAGGTTTTTTGCTTATATGAGTTTTTTCAATACGTCAATGTTAGGATTAGTTACTAGTTCTAATCTGATACAAATTTATTTTTTTTGGGAATTGGTTGGAATGTGTTCTTATCTATTAATAGGTTTTTGGTTCACCCGGCCTACTGCAGCCAATGCTTGTCAAAAAGCCTTTGTGACTAATCGCGTTGGAGATTTTGGTTTATTATTAGGAATTTTAGGCTTTTATTGGATAACGGGTAGTTTAGAATTTCGGGATTTGTTTGAAATAGTAAATAACTTGGTTTATAATAATGAAGTTAATTTTTTATTTGCTAGTTTGTGTGCCTGTCTATTATTTGCTGGTGCAATTGCTAAATCTGCTCAATTTCCCCTTCATGTATGGTTACCCGATGCTATGGAAGGGC